GCTCGCGTAGCTTAAAATAAGGCATAGCACTGAAGATGCTAAGATGAGCCCTAAAAAGCTCCGCTTGCATAAAGGCTTGGTCCTGACTTTACCATCAGCTTTAGCCAAATTTACACATGCAAGTCTCCGCAAACCCGTGAGAATGCCCTCAATCCCCCGCCCGGGGACGAGGAGCAGGCATCAGGCACAAATTTTTAGCCCAAGACGCCTTGCCACGCCACACCCCCAAGGGAACTCAGCAGTGATAAATATTAAGCCATAAGTGAAAACTTGACTTAGTTAGGGATAAGAGGGCCGGTAAAACTCGTGCCAGCCACCGCGGTTATACGAGAGGCCCCAGTTGATGGACGCGGCGTAAAGGGTGGTTAAGGTCTAACATTAATAAAGCCAAAAGACTTCTTGGCCGTCATACGCCCCTGAATGCCTGAAATTCACACACGAAAGTAGCTTTAACATCAGCCCACCTGACCCCACGAAAACTGAGAAACAAACTGGGATTAGATACCCCACTATGCTCAGCCGTAAACTTAGACGTTATTTCACAATAAACGTCCGCCAGGGTACTACGAGCATTAGCTTAAAACCCAAAGGACTTGGCGGTGCCTTAGACCCCCCTAGAGGAGCCTGTTCTAGAACCGATAACCCCCGTTAAACCTCACCACTTCTGGTCACCCCCGCCTATATACCGCCGTCGTCAGCTTACCCTGTGAAGGACTAATAGTAAGCAAAGTGGACATACTCCAAAACGTCAGGTCGAGGTGTAGCGAACGAAGTGGGAAGAAATGGGCTACATTTTCTTTTACAAGAATACCACGGACAACACTATGAAAACTAGTGCTCGAAGGAGGATTTAGTAGTAAAAAGGAAATAGAGTGTCCTTTTGAACCCGGCTCTGAGGCGCGTACACACCGCCCGTCACTCTCCCCGCTAAATAGCAACAAACGTTATTAACACAAAAGCACAAACAAGGGGAGGCAAGTCGTAACATGGTAAGTGTACCGGAAGGTGCACTTGGATCAAATCAGGGCGTGGCTGAGACAGTTAAGCATCTCCCTTACACCGAGAAGACATCCATGCAAGTTGGATCACCCTGAGCTAAACAGCTAGCTTAATTACCACACTAAATTAATAATATATATAAATTAGCAAAACCTAAAATTAATAACCAAACCATTTTTCCACCTAAGTACGGGAGACGAAAAAGGTCCCATGAGCAATAGAAAAAGTACCGCAAGGGAAAGCTGAAAGAGCAATGAAATAAGTCATACAAGCACAAAAAAGCAGAGACTAGCACTCGTACCTTTTGCATCATGATTTAGCAAGAACCCAACAAGCAAAGAGACCTTTAGTTTGTTACCCCGAAACCAAGTGAGCTACCCCGGGACAGCCTAAAAGGGCCAACCCGTCTCTGTGGCAAAAGAGTGGGAAGAGCCCCGGGTAGAGGTGACAGACCTACCGAACTTGGTGATAGCTGGTTGCCTAAGAAATGAATAGAAGTTCAGCCTCGTGCTCCCTTTAATCAAATAAGTAATATCTACTATAGAAAATAAGAAAAACATGAGAGTTAGTTAAAGAGGGTACAGCCCCTTTGACCAAGGATACAACTTTAATAGGAGGATAGGGATTATAATTAAAAAAATTATTGTTTCAGTGGGCCTAAAAGCAGCCACCTGCACAGAAAGCGTTAAAGCTCAGACAATACGAAATTTATTATTTCAATAGTCCATCCCACTCCCCTACTTATACTGGGCCGCCCCATGACATCATGGGAGAGATTATGCTAAAATGAGTAACAAGAGACAACACTTCTCTCCAAGCACAAGTGTAAGCCAGCCCGGATGAACCACTGGCAATTAACGAACCCAATAAAAGAGGGCAATGTAGCCAATATAAGACACAAGAAAATTGTACAATATATAATCGTTAAACCCACACTGGAGTGCCTCAAGGAAAGACTAAAAAAAAGGGAAGGAACTCGGCAAACCCAAGCCTCGCCTGTTTACCAAAAACATCGCCTCCTGCAAAATTCAAGGTATAGGAGGTCCAGCCTGCCCAGTGACCACAAGTTCAACGGCCGCGGTATTTTGACCGTGCAAAGGTAGCGCAATCACTTGTCTTTTAAATGAAGACCTGTATGAATGGCCAAACGAGGGCTTAGCTGTCTCCCCTTTTAAGTCAGTGAAATTGATCTGCCCGTGCAGAAGCGGACATACATATACAAGACGAGAAGACCCTTTGGAGCTTAAGGTTCAACCCCAACCGCGTCAAACAACTTTATAAATAAGGAATAAACCTAGCGGAAAATGGGACTTTACCTTCGGTTGGGGCGACCACGGAGAAAAAATCATCCTCCGAGTGGACTGGGCCAACAAGCCTAAAACTAAGAAAGACATTTCTAAGCCACAGAAAATCTGACCAGCAATGATCCGGCCTGTAGGCCGATCAACGGACCAAGTTACCCTAGGGATAACAGCGCAATCCTCTCCCAGAGTCCATATCGACGAGGGGGTTTACGACCTCGATGTGGATCAGGGCATCCTAATGGTGCAGCCGCTATTAAGGGTTCGTTTGTTCAACGATTAAAGTCCTACGTGATCTGAGTTCAGACCGGAGCAATCCAGGTCAGTTTCTATCTGTAACGTCACTTTTCCTAGTACGAAAGGACCGGAAAAGAGAGGCCCATGCCAAAAGTATGCCTCACCCCTAATTAATGAAAACAACTCAATTAAATAAATGGAGGACCCACAATTTGAGCAAAGATAAAGCCACACTAAGATGGCAGAGCATGGTAATTGCAAAAGGCCTAAGCCCTTTCAGCCAGAGGTTCAAATCCTCTTCTTAGTTCATGTTAAACACTCTACTAATTTATCTAATTAATCCTCTTGCATACATTGTCCCAGTTCTACTAGCAGTGGCATTTCTTACACTAATTGAACGAAAAGTCCTTGGCTATATACAACTCCGTAAAGGTCCAAATATTGTAGGACCATACGGCCTCCTCCAACCAATTGCTGATGGAGTAAAATTATTTATTAAAGAGCCAATCCGCCCATCTACGTCATCCCCCTTTCTGTTTCTAGCCACCCCCATACTTGCTCTGACACTGGCCATAACACTATGAGCCCCAATCCCCATGCCGTACCCAGTTACAGATCTTAATCTAGGTGTGCTGTTTATTCTAGCCATATCAAGCCTCGCCGTGTACTCAATTCTTGGGTCCGGCTGAGCCTCAAATTCAAAATATGCATTAATCGGCGCCCTACGGGCCGTAGCTCAAACAATTTCCTACGAAGTAAGCCTAGGACTAATTCTCCTAGCTGTAATTATTTTTTCAGGTGGCTACACACTACAAATATTTAATATTACCCAAGAAGGCATCTGACTTCTAATCCCAGCCTGGCCCCTAGCTGCAATATGATATATCTCTACCCTAGCAGAAACAAACCGCGCACCCTTCGATTTAACTGAAGGCGAGTCTGAACTAGTTTCTGGATTTAACGTAGAATATGCAGGCGGACCCTTTGCCCTTTTCTTCCTAGCNGAATACGCCAATATTCTACTAATAAACACCCTATCTGCTGTCCTTTTCCTCGGCGCCTCCCATCTTCCAGCCTTCCCCGAACTTACAACCCTTAACTTAATGACCAAGGCTGCACTCCTCTCCATAGTTTTCCTGTGAGTTCGAGCCTCATACCCCCGATTTCGTTATGATCAATTAATGCATTTAGTATGAAAAAATTTTCTACCATTAACCCTGGCCCTAGTATTATGACACACCGCCCTCCCCATTGCATTTGCAGGTCTCCCCCCACAACTCTAGTAAACAGGAACTGTGCCTGAATGCCCAAGGACCACTTTGATAGAGTGGCTTATGAGGGTTAAAACCCCTCCAGTTCCTAGAAAGAAGGGAATCGAACCCATACTCAGGAGATCAAAACTCCTGGTGCTTCCTCTACACCACTTTCTAATGATAAGGTCAGCTAATAAAGCTTTCGGGCCCATACCCCGAACATGACGGTTAAAATCCTTCCCCTATCAATGAATCCTTACGTACTAGTTATTTTATTGTCCAGCCTGGGATTGGGAACCACATTAACCTTCGCAAGCTCCCACTGACTACTAGCCTGAATAGGCCTAGAAATTAATACCCTAGCAATTATTCCCCTTATAGCACAACAACATCACCCGCGAGCAGTTGAAGCCACGACCAAATATTTTCTTACCCAAGCAACAGCCGCAGCAATAATTTTATTTGCAGCCACAACAAACGCGTGAATTGTAGGAGAATGAGACATTAATAGCTTATCCCACCCATTAGCCTCTACCCTAGTAATTGTAGCACTGGCACTAAAAATCGGCCTGGCCCCAGTACACTTCTGACTGCCAGAAGTCCTCCAAGGACTTGACCTACCAACAGGACTAATTTTATCAACATGACAGAAACTAGCACCATTTGCACTAATTATTCAAGTAGCCCCAACAATTGACCCATTCCTCCTCTCATCCCTAGGCCTGCTATCAACCCTAATCGGAGGGTGGGGCGGCCTAAATCAGACCCAGCTACGAAAAATCCTGGCCTACTCCTCCATTGCCCACATAGGCTGAATAATTATTATCTTACAGTTTTCCCCTCAACTAACCCTTCTAGCCCTAGGGACATACATTTTCATAACAACCACAGCATTCCTCTCATTTAAGATATCACTGGCCACAAAAATTAATTCCCTCTCCGTAACATGAACAAAAAGCCCAACCCTTACAGTTACTACAGCTTTAACCCTACTCTCCCTAGGAGGACTTCCCCCACTAACCGGATTTATACCAAAATGACTTATTTTACAAGAACTCACAAAACAAGAACTTCCCCTCACCGCCACAATCATGGCCCTAGCAGCCCTACTAAGCCTATATTTCTATTTACGCCTATGTTATGCAATAGCCCTAACAATTTCACCCACCACAACCAACTCTATTATACCATGACGAACACCCAATACCCAATCATCTCTGACCCTAGCCCTAACCTCCACAATTGCCCTGGGACTTCTCCCAATCACCCCAGCCATCCTGGCACTGGTCACCTAGGGGCTTAGGATAATGTAGACCAAGGACCTTCAAAGCCCTAAGTAGGAGTTAAAATCTCCTAGCCCCTGATAAGACTTGCGGGACTCTATCCCACATCTTCTGAATGCAAATCAGACACTTTAATTAAGCTAAAGCCTTTCTAGATGAGAAGGCCTCGATCCTACAAACTCTTAGTTAACAGCTAAGCGCCCAAACCAGCGAGCATTCATCTACTTTCCCGCCATTTAGGCGAGCAAGGCGGGAAAGCCCCGGCAGACGTCAATCTGCGTCTCTGGATTTGCAATCCAGTGTGTACTCCACCACGGGGCTTGATAGGAAGAGGACTTAAACCTCTATCTTCGGGGCTACAACCCGCCACCTGACTTCGGCCATCCTACCTGTGGCAATCACACGCTGATTCTTCTCTACTAACCACAAAGATATTGGCACCCTTTACCTTGTATTTGGTGCCTGAGCCGGAATGGTTGGAACCGCCNTCAGCCTTTTAATTCGTGCTGAGCTTAGCCAACCTGGATCTCTTCTTGGGGATGACCAAATTTATAATGTCATCGTCACTGCACATGCCTTCGTTATAATTTTCTTTATAGTCATGCCAATTCTCATTGGTGGCTTTGGAAATTGGCTAGTCCCTCTGATAATTGGGGCCCCCGACATGGCCTTCCCACGAATAAATAATATAAGCTTTTGACTTCTGCCACCCTCATTCCTTCTTTTACTAGCCTCCTCTGGCGTGGAAGCCGGGGCCGGAACGGGCTGAACAGTTTATCCCCCACTAGCGGGCAACCTTGCCCACGCAGGCGCATCCGTCGATCTCACTATCTTTTCACTTCACCTAGCGGGTGTCTCCTCCATTCTAGGGGCAATTAATTTTATTACCACAACGATTAATATAAAACCCCCAGCCATCTCACAATATCAAACACCCCTGTTTGTATGAGCAGTTCTTGTAACCGCCGTTCTCCTCCTCCTGTCCCTGCCCGTCCTAGCCGCCGGAATTACGATACTTCTTACAGATCGCAACTTGAATACAACATTCTTTGACCCGGCTGGGGGAGGAGACCCAATTCTGTATCAACACCTATTTTGATTCTTTGGCCACCCAGAAGTTTATATTTTAATCTTACCGGGATTCGGGATTATTTCACATGTAGTGGCCTACTATGCTGGTAAAAAAGAACCTTTCGGATATATGGGAATAGTATGAGCTATGATGGCCATCGGCCTCCTAGGCTTCATTGTCTGAGCCCATCATATGTTTACAGTTGGGATGGACGTTAATACCCGTGCATACTTTACATCTGCCACAATAATATTGCTATCCCTACCGGTGCTTAAAGTCTTTAGCTGACTAGCCACACTTCACGGCGGCTCAATTAAATGGGAAGCACCTCTACTTTGAGCACTTGGATTTATTTTCCTATTTACAGTGGGCGGACTAACCGGAATTGTTCTAGCTAACTCGTCTATCGACATTGTCCTCCACGANACATACTACGTGGNCGCCCATTTCCACTACGTGCTCTCAATGGGTGCAGTCTTTGCTATTATGGCCGGCTTTGTTCACTGATTTCCACTATTTACGGGGTATACTTTGCACGGCACTTGAACTAAAATCCACTTTGTAGTAATATTTCTAGGCGTCAACCTTACCTTCTTCCCACAACACTTCCTTGGTCTCGCAGGAATACCACGACGATACTCAGACTACCCAGATGCCTACACCCTGTGAAATACAGTCTCATCTATCGGGTCCATAATTTCGCTAGTAGCTGTAATTATGTTCCTATTCATTCTATGAGAAGCTTTTGCCGCCAAACGAGAGGTCTTATCCGTAGAACTGACCGCAACAAACGCTGAGTGACTCCACGGATGTCCTCCTCCCTATCACACATTCGAGGAACCAGCATTTGTTCAAGTTCAATCAAATTAACCGAGGAAGGGAGGAATTGAACCCCCCTGTGCTAGTTTCAAGCCAGCCGCATAACCACTCTGCCACTTCCTTCTAAGACATTAGTAAATTTGTAATTACATCACTTTGTCAAGGTGAAATTGTGGGTTAAACCCCTGCATGTCTTAAGCCCAAAGCTTAATGGCACATCCCACACAATTAGGATTCCAAGACGCGGCATCACCCGTTATAGAAGAACTTCTTCACTTCCACGACCACGCACTAATAATCGTAATTTTAATTAGCACTCTTGTACTTTACATTATTGTTGCCATAGTTTCCACAAAGCTTACCAACAAATATATCCTTGATTCTCAAGAAATTGAGATTGTATGAACTGTTCTACCAGCTGTAATCCTCGTTCTAATTGCTTTACCATCACTTCGAATCCTCTATCTTATAGACGAGATTAATGATCCCCATCTCACCATTAAAGCCATGGGCCACCAATGATATTGAAGTTATGAATATACTGATTATGAAGACTTGGGCTTTGACTCATATATAATTCCAACCCAAGACCTAACCCCCGGGCAATTTCGACTTCTTGAAACAGACCACCGAATAGTGGTTCCGATAGAATCCCCAATCCGCGTACTAGTTTCTGCTGAAGACGTCCTTCACTCTTGAGCTGTCCCATCCCTTGGCATTAAAATAGACGGTGTCCCAGGGCGCCTAAACCAAACTGCCTTTATTGCCTCTCGCCCGGGAGTATTTTACGGACAGTGCTCAGAAATCTGTGGAGCTAACCACAGCTTCATGCCCATCGTTGTTGAAGCCGTCCCACTTGAACACTTTGAACACTGATCCTCACTTATACTAGAAGACGCCTCATCAAGAAGCTAAATTCGGGTAACAGCATTGGCCTTTTAAGCCAAAGATTGGTGCCTCCCAACCACCCCTGATGAAATGCCACAACTAAACCCTGCCCCCTGATTTGCAATCTTATTGTTTTCATGATTAATTTTTTTAACTATTATCCCCACAAAAGTTTTAAACCACATCTCCCCAAATGAGCCAACTCCTTTTAGTACAGAAGAACACAAAACCCAACCCTGAGACTGACCATGGCAATAAGCTTCTTTGACCAATTTGCAAGCCCCTCATATCTAGGAATCCCCCTAATTGCTATTGCAATTGCCCTACCATGGGTGATATATCCCACCCCCTCAGCCCGATGAATTAATAACCGCCTAATTACTATTCAAGGCTGACTAATTAATCGCTTTACAAATCAACTAATGCTACCACTAAATGCAGGTGGTCATAAATGAGCCTTATTACTAGTCTCCCTAATAATTTTTTTAATTACTATTAATATGCTCGGACTCCTTCCATATACTTTTACCCCTACAACACAGCTGTCTTTAAATATAGGATTTGCAGTTCCACTATGACTCGCCACAGTCCTTATTGGCATGCGTAATCAGCCAACAGTTGCATTAGGCCACCTTCTGCCAGAAGGAACCCCCATTCCCCTAATTCCAGTACTAATTATTATTGAGACAATTAGTCTATTTATTCGCCCCCTGGCCCTGGGTGTCCGATTAACAGCCAACTTGACCGCCGGACACTTATTGATTCAACTAATTGCCACCGCTGTATTTGTCCTACTTCCCATGATACCGACAGTAGCAATCCTAACTGCCACCGTTTTATTTTTGTTGACCCTCTTGGAAGTAGCAGTGGCCATAATTCAAGCATATGTATTTGTTCTTCTTTTAAGTCTATATCTTCAAGAAAACGTATAATGGCCCACCAAGCACATGCGTATCATATGGTTGATCCAAGCCCATGACCACTAACCGGCGCAGTCGGAGCCTTACTAATAACCTCCGGCCTAGCAATCTGATTCCACTTTCACTCGACCACACTAATAACCCTTGGGTTAATTCTACTGCTTCTTACAATGTACCAATGATGACGAGATATTGTCCGAGAAGGCACCTTCCAAGGTCACCACACCCCGCCAGTTCAAAAAGGCCTTCGATACGGTATAATTCTCTTCATTACATCAGAAGTATTTTTCTTCTTGGGCTTTTTCTGAGCCTTTTACCACTCAAGTCTAGCACCTACCCCCGAGCTAGGAGGATGCTGACCACCCACAGGAATTACACCCCTGGACCCCTTTGAAGTCCCCCTACTCAACACAGCTGTCCTCTTAGCATCCGGAGTAACAGTAACGTGAGCTCACCACAGCCTCATGGAAGGTGAACGAAAACAAGCCATCCAATCCCTCGCACTTACTATTCTCTTAGGGCTTTACTTTACAGCCCTACAAGCAATAGAGTATTATGAGGCCCCCTTTACCATTGCAGACGGCGTTTATGGATCCACATTCTTTGTTGCCACAGGCTTTCACGGACTCCATGTAATTATTGGGTCCTCTTTCCTGGCCGTTTGCTTCCTCCGTCAAATCCAATACCACTTTACATCTGAACATCATTTCGGCTTTGAAGCTGCCGCATGATACTGACACTTCGTTGACGTAGTATGACTATTCCTCTACGTATCAATCTACTGATGAGGCTCATATCTTTCTAGTATCTAAAGTTAGTACGAGTGACTTCCAATCACCTAGTCTTGGTTAAACCCCAAGGAAAGGTACATGAACTTAGTAATTGTCATCTTACTTATTACAATAGCCCTGTCGTCAATTCTAGCTATTGTGTCCTTCTGACTCCCACAAATAAACCCGGATGCAGAAAAGCTTTCACCATACGAATGTGGGTTTGACCCCCTCGGGTCTGCTCGACTACCATTCTCAATCCGATTCTTCTTAGTTGCCATTCTATTCCTTCTATTTGACTTAGAAATTGCACTCTTGTTGCCCCTACCCTGGGGAGACCAGCTCTTCAACCCCGCTGGAGCCCTACTTTGAGCTTCAGTTGTATTAATTCTCCTAACACTAGGACTAATTTATGAATGAACCCAAGGAGGCCTAGAGTGAGCAGAGTAAGGGTGTTAGTCCAAAGCAAGACCTCTGATTTCGGCTCAGAAGACCGTGGTTCAACTCCGCGACTCCCTTATGACACCCGTACACTTCAGCTTCAGCTCCGCCTTTATTTTAGGACTAATAGGCCTCACATTTCACCGCACCCACCTCTTATCTGCATTATTATGCCTAGAGGGAATAATGCTATCACTATTTATTGCACTCGCACTCTGAGCCCTACAATTTGAAATAACTGGATTCTCCGCAGCGCCTATGCTCCTATTAGCATTCTCGGCCTGTGAGGCCAGTGCAGGCCTAGCACTACTTGTTGCCACCGCCCGAACCCATGGAACCGACCGCCTCCAAAACCTTAATCTCCTACAATGCTAAAAGTATTAATGCCCACAATTATGCTATTCCCTACAATTTGACTATCATCGCCAAAATGATTGTGACCAATAACAACCGCTCATAGTTTACTAATTGCCCTAACCAGCATGTCATGACTATGCTGAGCATCCGAAACAGGATGGACTGCTTCAAACCTATATTTAGCAACGGACCCACTGTCCACCCCCCTACTAGTTCTCACATGCTGACTTCTTCCACTAATAATTCTGGCCAGTCAAAACCACATTAACCCCGAACCTATTAACCGCCAACGACTTTACATTACCCTGTTAGTATCTTTACAAACCTTTTTGATTATAGCATTTGGTGCCACAGAAATTATTATATTTTATATTATATTTGAAGCCACCCTCATCCCCACATTAGTAATTATTACCCGATGAGGAAATCAAACCGAACGCCTAAATGCAGGGACCTACTTCCTGTTTTATACACTCGCAGGGCCATTACCACTTCTAGTTGCTCTCCTGCTCCTCCAGCACTCAACCGGGACACTTTCAATATTAATTCTTCAATACTCACAGCCCCTAACTCTCAACACATGGGGCCACAAAATCTGATGAGCCGGATGCCTAATTGCATTTCTTGTAAAAATACCACTTTACGGCGTACACCTCTGACTCCCCAAAGCACATGTTGAAGCCCCCGTAGCAGGCTCAATAGTTCTTGCCGCAGTCCTCCTGAAACTAGGAGGATATGGAATAATGCGAATAATAGTAATACTAGATCCTCTCTCTAAAGAACTAGCCTACCCCTTTATTATTTTAGCCCTATGGGGCATTATCATAACAGGCTCAATCTGCCTTCGACAGGCAGACCTTAAATCCTTAATTGCCTACTCATCAGTTAGTCACATAGGCTTAGTTGCCGGAGGAATCTTGATCCAAACCCCCTGAAGTTTTACAGGCGCGATTATTTTAATGATTGCCCACGGACTAGTCTCATCCGCATTATTTTGTCTAGCCAACACCACCTATGAGCGAACACACAGCCGAACCATAATCCTCGCCCGAGGCTTACAAATAATTTTTCCACTAACAGCAGCTTGATGATTTATTGCTAATTTAGCTAATCTGGCACTTCCCCCACTACCTAACCTCATAGGAGAACTATCTATCATCTCCGCCTTATTTAACTGATCCCCCTGAACTATTTTACTTACAGGAACTGGCACATTAATCACAGCGGGCTACTCTTTATATCTCTTTTTGATAACCCAACGAGGCCCAACACCAGCCCACATTACAGGCCTCCCACCATTCCACACCCGAGAACACCTATTAATAGCCCTTCACCTCGTTCCAGTGATTCTCCTAATTGCAAAACCAGAACTCATATGAGGCTGATGCTACTAGTAAGTATAGTTTAAATAAAATATTAGATTGTGATTCTAAAGACAGGGGCTAAAATCCCCTTACTCACCGAGGAAGGCCCGAGGCAATAAGAACTGCTAATTCTTATAATCCACGGTTAAACTCCGTGGTTTCCTCGCGCTTTTAAAGGATAACAGCTCATCCGTTGGTCTTAGGAACCAAAAACTCTTGGTGCAAATCCAAGTAAAAGCTATGCACCCAACAACCCTGACCCTATCTTCCTCACTAATTCTGGTAATTGCTATTCTCATCTACCCCCTTCTAACCACCCTCAATCCTCACCCACAAAACCAAAAATGAGCAATCATACACGTTAAAACCGCCGTAAGTACTGCATTCCTAGTAAGCCTTTTACCATTAATAATTTTCCTCGACCAGGGCGCCGAAGTTATTGTCACAAACTGACACTGAATGAATACCTCCCCATTTGATATTAACCTCAGCTTCAAGTTTGACCAATACTCCATCATTTTCACACCCATTGCCCTATACGTAACTTGATCCATCCTTGAATTTGCATCCTGGTATATACACTCCGACCCACTTATAAACCGATTCTTTAAATATCTACTACTGTTTCTTGTAGCTATAATTACACTCGTCACCGCGAACAACATATTTCAGCTTTTTATCGGCTGGGAAGGGGTGGGGATCATATCCTTTCTTCTCATCGGCTGATGATATGGACGAGCAGATGCCAATACAGCAGCCTTACAAGCCGTCCTATATAATCGAGTGGGTGATATTGGATTAATTATAACCATAGCCTGACTTGCAATAAACCTTAATTCATGAGAAATTCAACAAATTTTTTTCTTATCAAAAAATTTTGATATGACCCTGCCCCTCCTAGGCCTAATCTTAGCCGCAACTGGAAAATCAGCCCAATTTGGGCTTCACCCTTGACTACCCTCCGCCATGGAGGGCCCTACGCCAGTATCTGCCCTACTTCACTCCAGCACCATAGTTGTGGCTGGAATTTTTTTACTCATTCGCCTACACCCACTCATAGAAGAAAACAGCCTTGCACTAACAACCTGCCTCTGCTTGGGGGCCATTACAACCTTATTTACAGCAGCCTGTGCCCTTACCCAGAATGATATTAAAAAAATTGTTGCATTCTCTACATCAAGCCAGCTCGGGCTTATAATAGTTACTGTAGGGCTAAACCAGCCTCAATTGGCATTTCTCCATATCTGTACACACGCTTTCTTTAAAGCAATATTATTTCTATGCTCAGGGTCTATTATTCACAGCCTAAATGATGAACAAGACATTCGAAAAATGGGGGGTCTCCAAAACCTAATACCCCTAACCTCAACCTGCCTGACAATCGGTAGTCTAGCACTAACAGGCACCCCCTTTTTAGCCGGCTTTTTCTCAAAAGATGCTATTATTGAGGCCCTAAATACCTCTCACCTAAACGCCTGAGCCCTAATCCTCACTCTCATCGCCACCTCTTTCACCGCAGTATATAGCCTCCGCGTAGTGTATTTCGTCACAATAGGCACACCCCGATTTCTTCCTCTATCACCAATTAATGAAAATAACCCCTCAGTTATCAACCCAATCAAACGACTCGCCTGGGGTAGCATTATTGCTGGATTAATCATTACATCAAATTTTTTACCCTCAAAAACACCTATTATAAGTATACCCCTCACCCTCAAATTAGCAGCCTTGCTAGTCACAATCATTGGCCTACTTACTGCCCTAGAACTAACTGCTCTGACCAATAAACAATTTAAAATTACCCCTAAAATTCCACTACACCACTTCTCAAACATACTAGGCTATTTTCCAACAATTATTCACCGACTTGCCCCCAAACTTAACCTAGCCTTAGGTCAATCAATCGCCACTCAACTAGTTGACCAAACATGATTTGAAGCCGCGGGCCCAAAGGGCATATCCTCGCTCCAAGTAAAAATAGCTAAAACTGTAAGTGATGCACAACAAGGTATAATCAAAACCTACCTAATAATTTTTCTATTAACCACAACCATTGCCATCCTTCTAGCCATGGCTTAAACCGCTCGAAGAGAGCCCCGGCTTAACCCTCGAGTCAACTCTAAAACTACAAATAAAGTTAAAAGCAGTACCCACGCACAAATTACTAATACACCCCCTCCCGACGAATATATTATAGCCACACCACTAATATCCCCCCGCAACATGGAAAACTCCTTAAAAGTATCAATTACTATTCAAGAGCCCTCATATCAGTCCGCGTAAAAAAAATTTATTACTGATCCCACACCAACTAAATAAACTAAAACATAGCCCAACACAGAACGATCGCCTCAAGACTCCGGAAATGGCTCAGCTGCCAAAGCAGCTGAATAAGCAAACACTACGAGTATCCCCCCTAAATAAATCAAAAAAAGAACTAATGATAAAAAAGATCCCCCATGGCTAATTAAAATACCACACCCAACCCCCGCTGCCACCACCAACCCCAAAGCAGCAAAATAAGGTGCTGGATTTGAAGCCACAGCAACCAGCCCAACAATCAAAGCTATTAATAATAAAGACACTAGATAAGTCATAATTTCTACTCGGATTTTAACCGAGACCAGTGACTTGAAGAACCACCGTTGTTATTCAACTATAAAAACCCTTTAATGGCAAGCCTACGAAAAACACACCCTCTAATTAAAATTGCTAATGATGCACTAATTGATTTACCAGCCCCCTCCAACATCTCAGTATGATGAAATTTTGGTTCACTATTAGGGCTATGCTTAATTACTCAAATTCTTACAGGACTCTTCCTGGCTATGCACTATACATCTGATATTACTACCGCCTTCTCATCCGTAGCCCACATCTGCCGAGATGTAAACTATGGATGACTTATCCGAAATATCCATGCCAACGGCGCATCATTCTTTTTCATTTGCATTTATATTCACATTGCTCGAGGACTATATTATGGATCCTACCTCTATAAAGAAACTTGAAACATTGGGGTTGTTCTCCTCCTATTAGTTATAATAACAGCATTTGTAGGCTACGTTCTCCCATGAGGGCAAATATCCTTTTGGGGGGCCACAGTAATTACTAACCTTCTGTCTGCAGTCCCCTATGTAGGAAACGCCTTAGTCCAATGAATTTGAGGTGGCTTCTCAGTAGACAATGCGACACTAACACGATTCTTTGCCTTTCACTTTCTCCTACCATTTATTATTGCTGCAGCCACTATGCTTCATTTACTATTTCTTCATGAAACAGGCTCAAACAACCCAATAGGGTTAAACTCCGACGCAGATAAAGTCTCATTTCACCCCTATTTCTCTTATAAAGATCTTCTCGGATTTGCAGTCGTTCTACTAGCCCTTACATGCTTATCACTATTCTCCCCCAACCTCCTAGGAGACCCAGACAACTTTACCCCCGCAAACCCATTAGTGACACCCCCACACATTAAACCAGAATGATACTTTTTATTCGCTTATGCCATCCTACGATCAATCCCCAACAAACTAGGAGGAGTTTTAGCTTTACTATTTTCCATTCTAGTCCTAATAGTAGTACCTATACTACACACATCAAAACAGCGAAGTCTAACATTTCGACCAATCACCCAATTCCTCTTTTGAGCCTTGGTTGCCGATATACTTATCTTAACATGAATTGGAGGAATACCAGTAGAACACCCATTCATTATTATTGGTCAACTTGCATCCATCCTATACTTTACACCATTCCTAGTCCTAATCCCACTGGCGGGCTGACTAGAGAACAAGGCATTAGAATGAGCTTGCCCTAGTAGCTTAGCCACAAAGCATCGGTCTTGTAATCCGAAGATCGGAGGTTTAAATCCTCCCTAGCGCCAGAAAAAGGAGATTTTAACTCCCACCACTGGCTCCCAAAGCCAGTATTCTGAATTTAACTATTTTCTGCTTATGGTATAGTACATATTATGCATAATTTTACATTAATGGATTAGTACATTAATGTATTATCACCTACTTCATAAATAAACCATAAAGCAAGTATTAAATTACTAAGATATACATAAACCATAATAATATTAATAACATAATTTATCCAACTAACATGGTGATATTCTCCCATAATAATCGTCCTCAAAATTTTCCTTGAAATACTCAACTTACATTTATTGGGTAAATATTAATGTAGTAAGAAACCACCAACCAGTTTATATAAAGGCATATCATTAGTGATGGGTCAGGGACAATAATTGTAGGGTAACACTTAGTGAACTATTACTGGCATTTGGTTCCTATTTCAGGGACATAACTGCATAACTCCACCTACAGATAATTATACTGGCATTTGGTTAATGGTGTGGTACATACGACTCGTTACCCACCAAGCCGGGCATTCTCTTATATGCATAACGTTCTCCTTTTGGTTTACCTTTCCTATACATCCCAGAGTGCAGGCTCAAATAACAAAACAAGGTGGAACATTTTTCTTGCTCGACTTAATATAAGTGAATGATAAAAAGACATAACTCAAGCATTACATATGTTTAAATCAAGTGCATAACACATCCTTATTCAACACAGCTTTATACTATATGCCCCCTTTTGGTTTTTGCGCGACAAACCCCCTTACCCCCTACGCTGGGCGATTCCTGTTTATTCTTGTCAAACCCCGAAACCAAGAAAGACTCGACTAAGCGCATCAAAATCAACAAGTTGTAGTAAGTGTTGACTTATGCCACCACATTATATATATATATATAACATAAAATATGCATATAATAATTTTTATGAATACCCAAAAACCAGCATTAAATTTTAATAAAACATTGTCAATCCTAACTTATCAGAGAATAAATAT